TCTTGTAATTTTATATATAAATTGAAAGTTTATTTTTTGAATATAGGTGTATATGTTTTACATTATGCATGAAAAATTCTTACAAAAAATTCGACTTTTTATTTATTTATCATATTAATTAATATAAATTATTTATATTTATATATTACATTTAGTTGAATATATCATTATAAGTTTTTAAAATTAATATTAATTGATTATTTGTATTTATATATTTATCAAAAGTTGTAGCTAGCTATTTTTTAGGGAAAAAGAAATGATTATATAATAAAATATTTAATTAAGTGCAATTAAATATATTATATTATTATAGTAAGATATAATAAAAACATTTTATATATTTAATATCATTATAAAATATAAGTTAATTATAATATATATAATATATTAATATAATTGTATTATATTATATTTCTTATATAATAATATATAATTATATATTTATTAATATAATGAATATAGTTGTATATAATTAATTATAACGTTAAATTACATATTATATTAAGTTAAATAATTTATATTATTTAATCTTTCTTTATTATTAATGAAAAGAAAGATTAAATAATAAAGAAAGATAATATAATACATTTATTTGCATATATGATCCATATTTATATCCATTATATATAATATAGAAGTTTTAGTTGTACGTCCTGAGGATAATTATTCTAATTTTAGTTTGTTTTTAAATGTTTTAATTTTATTTTTATTCTTTTTATTTTTGTTATTTACTTAATTTGTTTTCTTAAAGTTATTGTATTTGTTTCATCTATATTTAAAAGTTTTATTCTTGCTTAAAGGTTCACTTTTTCTTTATATTATATATAAGTTTTGTTTAACTAAATGTTCTATTTTGTAGTAATTGAATTTAATTATCAAGTTATTTTGGATTTAGTAATTGATTTAGTATTGACATATTTCGTGCCAGCAGTCGCGGTTATACGATTAATACAAGTGAATGTTTTTGGTTATTAATAGTTATTTTTTATTTTGAGTTTAAATTTAATTATTTTAGGTGAAATTTTATTTTTTTTTGATGGCTCTTATTTTTGAGACTATGAAACTTATTTAATAAACTAGGATTAGATACCCTATTATTATAAGTGTTAATTTTTTTTACCTGGGTATTATTAGTTAAGGTCTTTAAACCTAAAGAATTTGGCGGTATTTCATTCCATTTAGAGGAACCTATCTCATAATTGATAATACACGATTTATTTTACTTGATTTATTTGTTTGTATATCTCCGTTATCAGAAAATCTTTATGGAGTTGAAATTTTCTTGTTTCTCATCAGGAATTATTTCAGGTCAAGGTGCAGCTTATAATCAAGGGTATGATGGGTTACAATAATTTAATATTATTATGGATTTAATTTTGTAATATTTTAATGAAGGTGGATTTAATAGTAATTTGAATTATTTAATTTGATTGGTATTGGCTCTGAGATGTGTACACATCGCCCGTCGCTCTCATTATTGAATATTTATTTTTTTCAGTTAATATGAGATAAGTCGTAACATAGTAGATGTACTGGAAAGTGTATCTAGTAAGTATTAATCAAGACAAACTTTAGTGGGTAAATCATTTACACTGATTTTTTTTTCTGTGCGATTCAGGATGTCTTGATTAATTTATTATATTATTATTGTTATTTGTTGATTTTGATTTTTAATAAAAGTAATTTTATATTTTTTTGTTTGAGTATATTTTATAGGAACAATTTTTTTAATAATAGTTTATTAGTAAATTTATTGGATTATTAATTTTTTAAAAAATAATTAAAAGTAGATTTAATTTTTTTTACCTTTTGTATCAGGGTTGATCTAAATTTTTATTTTTATAAATAAATCTCAATTTAGATTGATTTACAAATAAATTATATTTATTGTTTTATAAATATTATAAATTTATTTGTGGAAATGAAATGTTATTCGTTTTCTAAGGTATTTAGTTTCTTAAGAAAAAATTTAATTTTTTAAATTTAATGTTTTAATTTAATTTTTTAAATTTAATTATTAAATTATTTATTTTTTAGGGGATAAGCTCTAAAATATTTTTCTAAAATTTATTATTATTTAAATATAATTATAAGCTTTAAACCAGCTATTATTTGATTACGTTTTAGTTCATTTTATATTATTTAGATTTTATAATTTATTTAGTTTTTATATTAAGATGTTTGATTTAATAAAAGATTTTTAGTAATAATGATTTAATTAGTATATTTATATTGTTTGTATTTTTATTTTTTTTTATTTTATTATAAGGAATTAGGCAAATAAAAATTTTCGCCTGTTTATCAAAAACATGTCTTCTTGAATATATTTTGAAGTCTAACCTGCTCACTGATTTATTGTTAAAGAGCCGCGGTATTTTGACCGTGCAAAGGTAGCATAATCATTAGTTTCTTAATTGGAATCTGGAATGAATGGTTTGACGAAAAATTAACTGTCTCTTGATAAATTTTAGAATTTAACTTTTAAGTGAAAAGGCTTAAATGTTTTTTAAGGACGAGAAGACCCTATAGAGCTTAACATTAATTATTTAATATTTTTTTATAGTTTATTTTTTAATATTTAATTTTAATGTTTGGTTGGGGTGACATGAATGATAGTTAAACTCTTCATTATTAAATCATTAATTTATGTTTATTTGATCCAAAATTTTTGATCAAAAGATTAAGTTACCTTAGGGATAACAGCGTAATCATTTTTGAGAGTTCATATCGATAAAATGGTTTGCGACCTCGATGTTGGATTAAGATTAGTTATAGGTGCAGTAGCTTTTTAACTTGGTCTGTTCGACCTTTAAATTCTTACATGATCTGAGTTCAGACCGGCGTGAGCCAGGTCGGTTTCTATCCTGAATAAATAATATTCATATTAGTACGAAAGGACCATATGGGTGAAATAATTTTTTATTTTTGATTAAAATTAATAATTATACTATTTTGACAGATTATTGTGTTGAATTTAGAATTCATTTATGTGGATTTTTTCTACAAATAGTATTGATATTTTATGATTTATTGATATTTGTTTTGAATTTTTTACTTTTAATTGTTTGTGTTTTAATTAGAGTGGCTTTTTTAACCTTAATGGAGCGAAGGGTGTTAGGTTATATTCAGGTTCGTAAAGGTCCAAATAAGGTTGGGTTTTTAGGTATTCCTCAACCTTTTAGTGATGCAATTAAATTAATTTGTAGGGAACAACCTATTCCTTTTATATCAAATTATTTTTTGTATTATTTTTCTCCTGTTTTTAATTTAATAATTTCTTTATTTATTTGGGTTGTTTTTCCTTATGTAACTTATATATGTTCTTTTTCTTATGGTTTTTTGTTTTTTCTTTGTTGTACTAGATTAAGAGTTTATACTTTAATAATTGCTGGTTGATCATCAAATTCAAATTATTCATTATTAGGTTCTTTACGTTCTGTTGCTCAGACTATTTCTTATGAAGTGAGATTAGCTTTAATTTTATTGTCATTAGTTGTATTAATTAGTAGTTTTAATATTTTAGATTTTATAAATTTTCAGTTTTATTGTTGATTTGTTATTTTTTCATTTCCCTTAGCTTTATCTTTTTTTGGTTCTTGTTTAGCTGAAACCAACCGGACTCCTTTTGATTTTGCTGAAGGCGAGTCTGAGTTGGTTTCGGGGTTTAATATTGAGTATGGGGCTGGTAGATTTACTTTGATTTTTCTTGCGGAGTATGCAAGAATTATTTTTATAAGAATGATGTTTTCTTTGGTTTTCTTGGGCGGTGATATTTATTCTTTCTATTTTTTTTTCAAGTTATCTTTTATTTCTTTTTTGTTTATTTGAGTTCGTGGTACTTTGCCTCGTTTTCGTTATGATAAACTTATGTATTTAGCTTGAAGGAGTTTTTTGCCTTTATCTTTAAATTTTTTGTTTTTTTTTATTGGTTTAAGGGTTATATTTTTTTCATTTATTTAGTTAAATATTTTGAGAACTTAAAAGTTAAAAGAAGAATTAAACTTCTATTCTAATGTTTTCAAAACATTTGCTTTTCTTAAGCTAATTAACTTATTTTCTAATAATTGTGTCTCATGTTTTTGCTATGTGAACGTTAATTAGGAAGTATGTAAAGTAAATGGTTGTTAAGATTTGTCCTGTTATAATGTATGGTTCTTCTACTGGTCGTTTTCCAATTCATGTTAATAAGCAAACTACAATTATTATAATTCAAAATATAATTTGGTTGATTGGGTAGAATTGAATTCCTCGGAATTTTGTTTTGTTGTAAAATGGTAGAATTATTAAGATTATAATAGATATTATTAGTGCAATAACCCCTCCTAGTTTATTTGGAATTGATCGGAGGATTGCATAGGCAAATAAAAAATATCATTCAGGTTGAATATGGATTAGTGTTACTAATGGATTTGCGGGTATAAAGTTGTCTGGGTCCCCGGGAATATAAAGGTCAATTATGCATAATATGTTAATCATTATTATTATTATAATAAATGTAATTGTGTCCTTATATGTAAAATATGGGTGGAAAGGGATTTTATCAATATTTCTATTGATTCCAATTGGATTATTTGATCCAGTTTGATGAAGAAAAAATAAGTGAATTTTAACTATTGCTGCAACAATAAATGGTAAAATGAAGTGGAAAATGTAAAATCGATTTAGTGTTGCATTATCTACTGCAAATCCTCCTCATACTCATTGTACAATTTTATTTCCAATGTATGGGATTGCTGATAATAAATTTGTAATAACTGTTGCTCCTCAGAATGATATTTGACCTCATGGTAATACATATCCTATGAATGCTGTTGCTATTACTATGAATATAATAATTGTTCCGATTATTCATGTATTTATGTACATATATGATCCATAATAAATTCCTCGTCCTACATGTAAGTATATGCAAATGAAAAATATTGATGCTCCATTTGCGTGTATTGTTCGGATTAATCATCCATTATTAACATCTCGACAAATGTGAATTACTCTTCTGAATGCTATTTCGATATTTGGTGTATAATGTATAGTTAAAAATAGTCCTGTAATAATTTGAATTATTAAACATAGTCCTAATAATGATCCGAAATTTCATCATAATGAAATATTTATTGGTGCTGGTAAATCAATTAATGAATTATTAAAAATCTTAATGATTGGATTTTTTAATCGTAATGGTTTATTCATTAGTTTTTATATTATTTTTCGAATAGGCCCTTGATTAATATTGGTAATTTTAACTACAGCCAATAATGCAATAAATAGATAAATTAATATTATTATTGTGATAATGATTGTAGGGTTATTATATAATTTTATTAGTGATGTTGATATTTCTTTAAAATTAATTGAATAATTTATATTTATTTTTTCTGTATTTTTGATTATTTCTATAAATATTATTTTATCACTATTATATATGATAATGGATAAAATAAATACTATATTTAAAATAAAAATACTATATAATATTTTAATTCTAAATATTTCATTTGATACAATTCTTGTAATGTAAATGAATAAAACTATTATTCCTCCTAAGAATATTAATAATAAAATGTATGATAGTCAAAATCTTTCTATCACTATTCCTGTTATTATTCTAGTTAAAATAGTTTGAATAATAATATTTATTATGATTGATATAGGGTGATTTATATTAATGAAGTTAATATTTATTAAGTTTGATAATCTTATAATAATTATTTTTATAATTTCAAGGGTTAGTTTATTAAAATATTGATTTTGGGAATCATTGATGGAATTATTTTTCTACTCTTGAAGTTTTAAAAGTGTTTTCTTAATTTTGGTTTACAAGACCAATGTTTTTTTTTAAACTATTAAAACTAATGTCTATATTAAGTGTTTTTACTTCTTTATTAATTTATCTTTCTGGTGTTTATGTTTTTTCTTCTAAGTGTAAGCATTTATTGATAGTTTTGTTGAGATTGGAATATATTGTTCTTTCTTTATTTATATTTATTATTATTATTTTTGTTGAGTTTGATTATGATCATTTTTTCCCTATTATTTTTCTAGTTTTTTCTGTTTGTGAAGGTGCTTTAGGTCTTTCTATTTTAGTTTCAATAATTCGTTCTCATGGTAATGATTTTTTATTTTTTTTTTTATGTTTATGTTAAAGTATTTATTTATAATTATTTTTTTGATCCCGATTTGTTGTATTTTAATTGATTGTTGATGATTAATTCATTCATTATTATTTTTATTGAGTTTTTTTTTTATAATTTCTATTTATTCATATTCTGATTTGGGGATGGTTGGTTATTATTTTGGTGTTGATTATTATTCTTTTAGATTGATTTTATTGAGTTTTTGAATTTGTTCATTAATAATTACTGCAAGAGGTTCAATTTATTTTTTTTCTTATCATTCTAATTTTTTTGTTTTTATGATTTTATTTTTGTTGATTATATTGTATTGTTCATTTTCTAGTTTAAGATTACTTTCATTTTATATTTTTTTTGAATCTAGATTAATTCCTACTTTATTTTTAATTTTAGGTTGAGGTTACCAGCCTGAGCGTTTACAGGCTGGTATTTATTTAATTTTTTATACTTTGTTTGCTAGATTACCTTTATTATTGGTTTTATTTAAGATTAATGTTAAGTTTAATACTCTTTATTATCCTTTACTTTATGATTTTGGTTCTTTCTATTTTTTATTTTATGTTTTTTCTTTTTTTGCTTTTATGGTTAAGATGCCAATTTTTTTGTTTCATCTTTGGCTTCCTAAGGCTCATGTTGAAGCCCCTATTTCTGGTAGAATAATTTTGGCTGGTATTTTATTAAAGTTAGGGGGTTATGGTATTTTCCGTATTATAAAGGTTGTTGTATCTTTTGGTTTAAGATTTAATTATTTTTGGTTATCTTTAAGATTATTTGGTGGTGTTATTATTAGATTTATTTGTTTTCGTCAGGTTGATTTAAAATCTTTAATTGCTTATTCTTCTGTTGCTCATATAAGATTAGTTATTGGAGGTTTAATAACTATAAATTGATGGGGTTGTATAGGTTCTCTTTCTTTAATAATTGGTCATGGTTTATGTTCTTCTGGTTTATTTTGTTTATCAAATATTGTTTATGAGCGTTTAGGTAGTCGTAGATTATTAATTAACAAGGGTATAATTAATTTAATACCGAGAATGTCTTTTTGATGATTTCTTTTGAGATCATCTAATATGGCTGCTCCTCCTTCTTTAAATTTATTAGGTGAGTTTAGATTATTAAATAGAATTGTTTCTTGGTCTTTATATATGATTTTTTTATTGGTTTTTTTATCTTTTTTTAGTGCTGTTTATACATTATATATATATTCTTATTCTCAACATGGTTTATTTTATTCTGGTATTTTTACTTGTTCTTTGGGTTATTTTCGTGAATATCATCTTTTATTTTTACATTGGTTTCCTTTAAATTTATTATGTTTAAAGAGTGAATATTTTTATTTATAAAACTTAAGTATTTTAATTTAAAATATTGTTTTGTGGAATCAATGATATGATTTTTTCATCTTAAGTTGTGTATTTATTTTCTATTTGTTCACTGAGTTTTTATTTTTTATTTTTATTTAGAACTTTATTTTTTGTATTAGGTATTTATTATTTATTATTTGACTATAGATTATTTATTGAGTGGGAGGTTTTTAGTTTAAATGGTTCAATGGTAGTGATGACTTTTATTTTTGATTGAATATCTTTAATTTTTATATCTTTTGTTATGTATATTTCTTCTTTAGTTATTTATTATAGAAACGATTATATACATAATGAGAGGAATATTAATCGTTTTGTTATAATTGTTTTGATATTTATTTTTTCAATGGTTCTTTTAATTATTAGTCCAAATTTAATTAGAATTTTATTGGGTTGGGATGGTTTAGGTTTAGTATCTTATTGTTTAGTTATTTATTATCAGAATGTAAAGTCTTATAATGCTGGTATATTGACTGCTTTATCTAATCGAGTTGGTGATGTTTTTATTTTGATTTCAATTGCTTGGATGTTAAATTTTGGTAGTTGAAATTATATTTATTATTATGATTTTATTTCTGATTCTTTTGAAATGAAGGTTATTTCTATATTAATTATGTTTGCTGCTATAACTAAAAGAGCTCAGATTCCTTTTTCTTCATGATTACCTGCTGCAATGGCAGCTCCTACTCCTGTTTCTGCTTTAGTTCATTCATCTACTTTAGTTACAGCTGGGGTTTATTTATTAATTCGTTTTAGACCAATACTTTTTATTTATGATTTAGGTTGATTTCTTTTGTTAATTGGTTGTATAACAATATTTATAGCTGGTCTTGGGGCGAATTTTGAGTTTGACTTGAAAAGGATCATTGCACTTTCTACATTAAGTCAGCTTGGTTTAATAATAAGAATTTTATCAATAGGTTATTCTAATCTTGCTTTTTTTCATTTATTAACACATGCTTTATTTAAAGCGTTGCTTTTTATATGTGCGGGTTCTATAATTCATAATTTGAATGATTCTCAGGATATTCGTTTTATAGGTTCTATTTCTAGTTTTATACCTTTAACTTCTGTTTGTTTTAATGTTTCTAGATTATCTTTATGTGGTATACCTTTTTTAGCAGGTTTTTATTCTAAGGACTTAATTCTTGAAATTGTCTGTCTGGATTGAACCAATGTTTTAATTTTCTTTTTATATTTTTTTTCTACTGGTTTAACAGCTTCTTATTCATTTCGTTTATTTTATTATTCTATATCTGGTGATATAAATTATTATTCTGTCTATTCATTTGATGACAAGTGTTATTTTATTTCTTTTGGAATAATTGGTTTATTGATTGTTGCTGTTTTTGGTGGTAGATTTTTATCTTGATTAATTTTTCCTATTCCTTATTTAATTGTTTTACCTTGATATTTAAGGTTTTTAACTCTATTTATTATTATTTTGGGTTCTTATTTTGGTTATGTTATTTCTGATTTTAATTATTGTTATAATTTATTTTCTTTAAATTTTTTATCTTTTGTTATTTTTTTTGGTTCAATATGATTTATACCTTTTTTATCAACTAATTATGTTAGATATTTACCTTTAAGTTTAGGTTATTATACATCAAAATCTTTTGATTCTGGTTGGGGTGAATTATTTGGTGGTCAGGGTTTATACTCCTTTTTTTTATATATAATTGATTATGTTCAGTCTTTATATGATTCTAATTTCAGGGTTTATTTATTGACTTTTATTTTTTGAATATTAATTTTGTTAATTTTTTTTTTAATTTATTACCTAGATAGCTTATGGTTAAGAGCATAACATTGAAGATGTTAAGGAAATAGTAATTATTTTTAGGTATTTATAAATATTTTCTTATTTTTTTTACAGTGAAAATGTAATGTTTTTTTTAAACTATATAAATATAGAAATGTTAACGGAGTTGAACCGCTATTATAAAAAGTTAGCAGCTTTTATATTATCTTTACATTTCCTTAATTGGAACTTAATAGTTCAATTTTATCATTAACAGTGATATGCCTCATTTTTGGCTTCAATTAACAAATAAGGGCATTTAAGCCAGACTTTCAGGTCGAAACTGATTGCAATAATTCGCTTCTTATTTATTAATTAAGGTTAATTGATATTTCAATACTTTTTGGTTGCAACCCGAATGTTATATTTAACTATAACCCTTTACTGGGCTCATTTTAGAGCTCCTTGATTTCATTCATAATATAACCCTATTAGTAGAATTATAATAAAAAATATAGTGGATATTATTCATATTGTAATGTTTGATGTTTTTATAATAATTACAATTGGTAAAATTAATGCAATTTCTACATCAAAAATTAAAAAAATTACTGCAATCAAAAAAAATTGAATTGAGAAAGGTATTCGTGCTGATCTTTTTGGATCAAACCCACATTCAAATGGTGATCTTTTTTCTCGATCATTAATTGATTTTTTTGATAGTGTTGTGGCAATTATTATGACAATTATTGGTATTAGAAATCTAATAAAAATTCTTGATATTAAAATTATAATTATTTTTCTTGAGTTTTCAATCTTTTTGATTGGAAGTCAAATGTACTATTTATACTAGAAAAATCAATTATCTACCTCATCAGTAAATTGATATATAAAGGAATAATCATACTACATCAACAAAATGTCAATATCATGCTGCGGCTTCAAACCCAAAATGATGGGTTGGTGAGAATTGATTTATTAAATGTCGTATTAGACATGTTAATAGAAATATTGTTCCAATAATAACATGTAATCCATGAAATCCTGTGGCAACAAAAAATGTTGATCCATATACTGCATCTGCAATAGTAAAGGGTGCTTCTCAATATTCATATATTTGTAATATTGTGAAGTATAATCCTAAAATTACTGTAAAAAATAATCCTTGTGTTGCCTGTGAATGATTAGATTCCATGATTCTATGATGTGCTCATGTAACTGTTACTCCTGAGGCTAATAGAATTGCTGTATTAAGTAAAGGGATTTGTGTAGGGTTAAATGTTTGGATTCCTATTGGCGGTCATGTTATTCCTAATTCAACTGTAGGTGCTAATCTTCTATTAAAAAATGCTCAGAAGAATGATATAAAAAATAATACTTCTGATGCAATAAATAGAATTATTCCTCATCGTAATCCTATTGATACAAATTTAGTATGTAAACCCTGAAATGTTCCTTCTCGAATTACATCTCGTCATCATTGGAATATTGTTATAATGGTAATTATTAGTCCAATGATGAATAAATTAATATTAAATATATGAAATCATTTAGCCAATCCTGATACTATAATTATTGCTCCAATTGCCCCGGTTAATGGTCATGGTCTGTAATCTACTATATGAAATGGGTGATTAAAATTGTTTGTTAACATAGGTTTAATATACTTCTCTTGAATATAGTGTTCTTAAAATTGAGAATACATATGCTTGAATTAAAGCTACTGCTGATTCTAAAATTAATAATATTATTTGTCCAATAATTAAAATAGAAATGGTTCTTATAATTAATGAAGGTCCTGTATTTCCTAATAATGTTAATAGTAGATGTCCTGCAATTATATTTGCAGCCAATCGTACTGCTAAGGTTCCAGGTCGGATAATATTACTAATTGTTTCAATTAATACTATAAATGATATTAATATGGTTGGGGTACCTTGAGGTACAAGGTGTGTGAATATGTGATTAGTATGGTTAATTCATCCAAATAATATAAATCTTATTCATATAGGTAGTGCAATTGTAAATGTTAATGTTATATGTCTTGTTCTAGTAAAAATATATGGGAATAGACCTATAAAGTTGTTAAATATTATTATAATAAAAATTGAAATAAAAATAAATGTTGATCCTTGAAATGATTTATTTCCTAATAATGTTTTGAATTCATTATGTAGATTTGAATTTAATTTATTTCATATTACGTTAATTCGTGATGGTATTAATCAAAATATTGATGGGATTAATAATAATCCTAGGAATGTTCTAGTTCAATTTAATGATAAATTGAAAATATTAGTTGAGGGGTCAAATGTTGAAAATAGATTTGTTATCATTTTCAGTTAATATTTTCAATTTTTATTTGATTTGGTATTATTTCGGTTTTATTTGGTTTGTATGAAAAGAAGTTTATTTGGTTAAACAAAATTAATACAATTGAGAATAGAATGAATAGTGAGAATCATATTATTGGTGATATTTGAGGGATTTGGTTAATTTAATTCCTCATCAGAAGTATGCGTTAAATTACTATTTTTTGGTTTAAGAGACCATTACTTACTTTCAGTCATCTGATGTTTTCAAGGTGTACTAAATTTTAGTTATTTTAGATTGACATTCTAATGTTATATTTTAACTAACTCCTTATATTATATTATATTATAGAGTCATTTAATAAATAATTTAATTGATGTTCTTTCAATCACAATTGGTATAAATCTATGGTTTGCCCCACAGATTTCTGAACATTGTCCAAAGAATAATCCAGGACGATTAATTGTGAATGTTCCTTGATTTAGTCGTCCTGGTGTTGCGTCAATTTTAATTCCTAGTGCTGGAATTGCTCATGAATGTAAAACGTCTGATGCTCTAGTTAATACTCGAACTTCTGTGTTTATAGGGAGAGTTGTTCGGTTATCAACTTCTAATAGTCGAAATTCATTTATTTCTAGTTCATTTTCATTTTTTATATAAGTGTCAAATTCTACATTAATAAAGTCTGAATATTCATATCTTCAATATCATTGTCGTCCAATTGTTTTAATTGTAATTATTGCATCTGATGAATCGTCAAGTAAGTACAATAATCGTAGTGATGGTAATGCAATAAAAATTAATGTAACGGCTGGTAATGCTGTTCATACTGTTTCAATTAAATGTCCGTGAAGTATATTTCGGTTTGTGTAATTTATTATTAATATATATCTTAATGAGTATCCTACAATAATCGTAATTAATAATAATACAATTATTGTATGGTCATGAAAAAATGATAATTGTTCCATTAATGGTGAAGCCCCATCTTGTAATGATAAGTTTGATCATGTTGCCATATTTATTTCTAATAAAAGGTCAAACCTTTATTTTTAGAGCTTAAATCTAATGCATTATTCTGCCATATTAGAATTTATTAATTATTGGTAATTCTGAATATCTATGTTCAGCAGGCGGGTTATTTTGTAATCATTCATTTGATCTTCTTATATTTGTTCTAAATAATACAGTTCGATTTTTAATTATTCTTTCTCATATAATTATAATAAATATAATAATCCCTACAATTGATATTATAGATCCGGTTCTTGATACTACATTTCATGATGTATATGCATCTGGATAGTCAGAGTATCGTCGTGGTATTCCTGCGAGTCCTAGAAAGTGTTGTGGAAAGAATGTTAAATTTACTCCAATAAATATAATAGTAAATTGAATTTTTAATCATTTATTGTTTATTGTTAGTCCTGTAAATAATGGGTATCATTGAATAATTCCTCCTATAATTGCAAATACTGCTCCTATGGAAAGTACATAGTGGAAATGTGCTACTACATAATATGTATCATGTAATACAATATCTAGTGATGAATTGGCTAGGATTAGGCCTGTTAATCCTCCTATTGTAAATAAGAAAATAAATCCTAATGCTCATAATAATGATGGATTGAATTTAAATTTTGTTCCATATAATGTTGCTATTCAACTGAATACTTTAATTCCTGTAGGTACAGCAATGATTATAGTTGCTGATGTGAAGTAAGCTCGTGTATCAACATCTATTCCCACTGTAAATATATGATGTGCTCATACAATAAATCCTATTAGTCCAATTGATAATATTGCATAAATTATACCAAGGGTTCCGAATGATTCAATTTTTCCACTTTCTTGACAAACAATATGTGAAATAATACCAAATCCTGGTAAAATTAAAATGTAAACTTCTGGGTGACCAAAGAATCAAAATAAATGTTGATATAGGATTGGGTCACCCCCTCCAGCAGGGTCAAAAAATGATGTATTTAAATTTCGGTCAGTTAATAATATGGTAATAGCTCCTGCTAATACTGGTAATGAAAGTAATAAAAGTAGAGCTGTAATTGCAACTGATCATACAAATAAAGGTGTTTGATCTAAAGTTATTCTATCTGATCGTATGTTAATAGCTGTTGTAATAAAGTTCACTGCTCCTAGAATTGATGAAATACCTGCTAAATGTAATGAAAAAATTGCTAGATCTACTGACCCCCCTCCATGTGCAATAGCCCCTGCTAGTGGTGGATAAACTGTTCATCCGGTACCTACTCCTCTATCAACTATAGAGGATAAGATAAGGAGTGTTAATGATGGTGGTAATATTCAAAATCTTATATTATTTATTCGTGGAAATGCTATATCTGGTGCCCCAATTATTAGAGGTACAAGTCAGTTTCCGAATCCTCCAATTATGATTGGTATAACTATGAAGAAAATTATAATAAATGCATGTGCTGTAATAATTACATTATAAATTTGGTCGTCTCCAATTATAGATCCCGGTTGTCCTAGTTCTGATCGAATAATCATTCTTATAGATGTTCCTACTATCCCGGCTCATGCACCAAATATAAAGTATAAGGTACCAATGTCCTTATGGTTTGTTGAGAATAGTCATTTTTGCAGTAAGGTGGCTGAATTAATAGGTGATAGATTGTAAATCTATTTATGGGAATGTTTTCTCTCTTACTATGGTCTTATATTCAATTATGATTCTAGACTGCAATTCTAGAGGTGTCTATACTATTTTACTAAGACCTAAAAGACTACTTTCAATTATAACTTTGAAGGTTATTAGTTTCATTAACTTAAGGTCTTAGTAAAATAGTATAAAGTTAGATGTGCATATTAGACCAAGTAAAGAGAATGTTGATATTATAGGTAGCATTATTCCTGAGTTTTTTGGTTTGATTTGATTTAATCAGGAATTTTCTGTATTTGATAAAATGATTGCTGAGAATCTGATTCGTATGTAATAATATAATGTGATAATGGTAAATAAAATTATTGTTGTTACTATAAGCGTTATTCTATTATAAATAAGTGTTTGAATAATAATTCATTTAGGTAGAAATCCTAATATTGGTGGTAGTCCTCCTAGGGATAGTAATGTTATTATTAATATGAATTTAATTTCAATTTTTGAATTTTTTATTGAATAAGTTTGGTTTAGGAATGATAAATTTATTGTTTTAAATAATAAGACTAAGATGATGTTTAGTATTGAATAGATGCAAAAATATAGCTCTCATATGTTTTCTCTAATAACTATTGATCTAATTATTCACCCTAAATGATTGATTGATGAATATGCTATGATTTGTCGAAGTGATGTTTGATTTAACCCCCCTAATGCTCCTACAATAATTCTTATTATAATGGTCATAAAGATGAATCATCTTATTTTAAAACAGTATGAAATTGCTATTATTGGGGCAATTTTTTGTCATGTTAATAAAATTATACAATTTGGCCATCTTGTTGATGATATAACTTCTGGTAATCAGAAGTGGAATGGTGCAGCTCCTATTTTTATTATTATTCTTGACATAATTATTATTGATGGAATATCTTCTTTTTCTCATCATGTATTGTATTTTATTTGAATGGTTAGCACTGAAATTAATAATATTGTTGATGCTAACGCTTGAATAATAAAATATTTAATTGCCGATTCATTAATTATTAAGTTTTTATTGTCTGTTAATATGGGAATAAAAGATAGTAGGTTGATCTCTAGTCCTATTCAAATTCTTATTCAGGAATTTGATGAAATGGACAGGATCGTTCCTATCATCATTGATGATAGGAATAGAAGTTTTATAGAGTTGTACATTAAAAAGGGGAAGATTAATACCTTTATAAGTGGGGTATGAGCCCATTAGCTTTAATTAGCTTACCTTTTTATTATTATTACATTAAGGTGTAAGATGCACATTAGTTTTTGATACTAAGGGTGATAGTTTAATTCTATCTTATGTAATGAGAGTAATTTTTATTTACTTTATTTACCCTATCAAGATAATCCTTTAATCAGGCATCTCATT